ACTATATTTCTTACCGGGAACAGGGCCTATCACAAGAATATTTTTTTTATCGGGACGATAACTCTGAAAAGAAAGATTTCCTATCTTTTCTTTCAACTCAGGAGAAATACGGTCGGGCGGCGCTAATTCGAATCCCTCGGGCAAAATAAGAACAGCACCCACATTTAACCCTCCCTTTTTCCCATTACCAAGAACTTGTTTCAGTTGCATATCATAAGGAATTCGAAGAACTGCTTCAAATACAGTATCGGGAAGCACAGTTTGGGGAACTTCAATATCCACGGGCTTATTAGCTAAATGGCAATTGGCACATACAATTCGTCCGGTTGCTTCTCGTGGGTTTTCATAACCCTGCTGCGCAAAAATGGGATATGCATTTGAAATAGATGTCCGAGTTATTACGTATATCATGATCGATACAGAAATCGATCGAATCATCTGTTCCTTTACCCAAGAAAAAGTATTTCTATTTTCCATATCCAATCGCAGATCCCAGAATTTCTACAATAAATTAGATAGGTAGCTAAGCTAATCTAGTTCCCTATACACGAGTCTGTTGTCATTCTACTGCAACAGTTGTACTGGAATGATGAATACCTTGAGCAGGTAGAAATAGAAAGAATTTTGCTAAAATGGAAAAGGGCTTTCTTTCTAAAGGAAGAAAGATGCTAATTTGATTAATATCAGGAAATCGAATGAGTTTATGCTTCACTAATTGAATGATAAATGACTACAAGCGAAGGAGATAGACGGTTTAAAGAAAAAAAGATCCAAAATTTTAAACATGTATCTAGAATCACTGGAAAACTACAAACAAAAATAGTGAAAATTAGCTCATTAGGAGCCCATCCAAGATCGTTGTAGACCCAACGAATTAGTAGTTCCCAACCGCGGGTGGAGTGAAATCCAACAAAAAAATCAGTAACTAAAAGAATCAAAAAAGCTTTTATTGAGTCATTTAAGTTATAGAAGAATTCCTGAACCCAAGAATTCAAAATGACAAGTTCCTCTTTACCCAGAAAAAAAGAACCACTTAGAATAGCCAAACAGATTATATTTGTCGAGAAATGCAAAATGATATGGAGATGATCCTCATTATCTATTTTGACCAATTGTATTATTTCCTTGTGTATTCCTATAGGAGGTTTTTGTACATGTGTCTTCGGTTTCTCTTTTATCATTTCGTCCAAGAGAAAAAGTTCTTCTAATTCTATGAATCTTTCTAGAACCTTTTTCTCTTGAATATCAGTTAAGAGAGTTTCAGATTGCCTGGTATTCCACCAATTCTTAATCCAAAGTTCCAGACATTTGTTAAAAGAGAAAGAGACTCCCCAGGGCAAAAGTACGATAAATACAAGATATAGGAAAGAAGGCAATGCTTTCTTTTTTTTCATTTTTGATCTGTAAATTGAGTTGTTAATGAATCTGCTTCATTCGCTGACTCTATTTCATTCGCTGACTCTATATGATATTTCTTTTTATTTGAAGCAAAAATTCTATAACAAGGTTTGAGACCTTGTATCTATTCCTCTTTTTTGTATACTAGTGGAATTTCATTGCATTGGGTTCTTTCTTAGATCTAGATGGAGTGGAATAGAGAAATAGAATAAAAAAAAAAGCCCTTTCAGATGAAAATGGAAGAATATTATGCCATATATCTCACTTGGACAAAACAAATTAGAAGCAATTTTCTCTTATCCTCGTTTGTTCCTTTCTTTAGATAAATACTCAAAAATCTCCTTACAATAACGAATCCAATTCATTCAATTCATTTCAAAAAAATTAAATCGGTATTCAAAATACTTCAATTGGTACGCGCAAGAAATAGGCCAATTCGGCAGCTTTTTGTTCAATTTCTCGTGGAGTAAAAAACTTCTCATCAGTACGAGTCAAGGGAATGACCCCCTGGCCCCGGATTTCCATATAAAGGATACGACGAGGATAAAGACCCTCTTTAACCTGAATTCTAATTGATTGGATATCCCGCATAAGGAATCGAAGGAAGACGCGACGTTTTATTCCAGGGAATCCCCAACGAAAAATGCACACTATTCCCTCTTTTCTATCGAATCGGTCATAACCACTGCCTACATTCCACAAAATAGTGCACCACAAGTAGGAGCTAATGAATAGGCCCGCGATTCCGTAGAAAGACATCACGACCCCCTGTGGAAAAAAAAGAATTTGTTGAGATGGAAGTACAGATATCATATTCTTACCAAGATAACTGGAAGCCCCAACCGATAAAAATCCTAGTGAACCTAGAAAAAGAATACAGGCCCAGAAAAAATTACCTCTTTTTCGAGAACCTTTTAGAAGTTCTATCCATATGTGTTCTGATCGCCAATTCATATTAGATATACTAAATCCAGCAGCGGTCGATTGAAATTGAGAGAATAAGCTAAATGATTTTGACTTTACTTTTTTTGATTCTGAAATCGCCTTCAGTAACTAGTACTCCTGTGAAATAATTGGTTAGATACATTGACTTTCTATTCAAAAAATATCTGTTGATCTACTTAAAATAAAACTCGCTATACCCGGCTCCGCATATGCATGCATTTATGCTCGTAGCCTATATCCGCATCCATAGCCGTTTTTCATTTGTGTGTAGAAAGAGCCACATACCCTACCATATTATATTACTTACACTAAAAAATATCTGTATTATGATCCTGCGTGGAAATACATTGAGAAAATTCGGCCCCATCGGTTCTAGACAATCTTATTTTTCTGCACATAAAGAAATAAAGAAGCCATTGCAATTGCCGGAAATACTAAGCCTACTAAAGGCACGAAAATAGAAGGTAAGTTAAAATCCGTCATAGAATAGGTGTCTCAATTCAAATTTACTATTTCTATCTATTCGAAAAATATCTTAGGATTCTTATAATATAATTAAGTATATCTATTATAAGGAATATTGACTATTGTATTTTTTAGTTTGCAAAATAAAGATTTTTTATAGAATACTATAGAATACTAAAGTATTCTATAGTATTCTATAAAAAAAAATGAATGGAATGGATAATAAGAAAATTGCAAAAAAGGAGATTAAAAAGATTTGATTTTTCTTTTCCCGTCCTCATGGCCTTTCTATCCTTCTAATCGAACTTGAAATTGGATTCAAAAGAAAGCGATTGTGAAAATGAAATACCTCTTTCAGAATACCCTTTAAAAAAGGTCTCAGTACGACTTTTAGTCGAATGCGCCCATTTCGAATCCTAAATCAGTTTCGTCTACCTGCTTCCACATGCAATACTTCTTCAACCACTCTCGGACCCCCACAAACGCAAGATGCGCGTCAGGTTTTGAAATAAGGATATCCCCCAACCCCAGTATACCGAAACTCGCTCTTATCCTATCCCACCGGTTGTAAGGATTCATACATAGGGCTTTTTAGTTGATTGATAGTGCCGTAAAGTTGAAGCTTTTTTAGACTTTTTTATTAAGCTGTAATTTCCTTCCTGCATACGTGCTCCTCTATCCTCTAGAAGCTCATACAATAATGCGCGGTAAAGGCGGAAAAATAGCATACTCAATCAAAATCAAAGGGCAAATTCTCTTACCTACTACAGATCTCATACTACCCCCTTAGACTTTTTAAGGCGATATACCACCCAAAGGGTATGAAAATGCCGGGTGGAGTTAGCTTTTCGACGAAAACCCGTCCCGTGCAGCGAAGTCCTGTTAGTAAGACCCCGCGCAAGACACAAGAATGGATTATAGAAGAATATTATTCCGAATACTCCTCCGGACGCGTATAGTAGCATTGCGATTCCTAATCTTTTTTCATTGATTCTTTCCCAATAAATAAAGACTTTTTCTGTAAATACTGCGTATTTGATTCCATTATCATATGATAATACTATATTTGTATTTATTTATTGTATTATACCTTTATATATTCTAAATATATAGAATAGAGGAATCTCGATTTGTCAAGTCTCATGATCGTATCAAGATCTATTTTTATTCGGCTCAATCTTTTTTTTAAGATTGAGCCGAGTTTAATTGCAATCAATTAGAAGAATAAAGAAGAATTACTGCATTTCGTAACTGCTTTTTTCTCTTTCTATTTCGCTTCTTTTTTATTTAGACCTTCTTTATATCTAGTTTTATCTACTTATCTATAGTATCTACCGGCTCGAACTCAAATTTGATCGCCTTCCATATTTCACAAGCTGCGGCTAGTTCAGGACTCCATTTGCAAGCTGCTCGGATAATTTCATTACCTTCACGAGCAAGATCGCGCCCTTCGTTACGAGCTTGTACACAAGCTTCTAAAGCCACCCGATTAGCTACTGCACCAGGTGCATTTCCCCAAGGATGTCCTAAAGTTCCTCCACCAAATTGTAATACGGAATCATCTCCAAAGATTTCGGTCAGAGCTGGCATATGCCAAACATGAATACCCCCTGAAGCCACCGGTATAACACCTGGCATAGATACCCAGTCCTGAGTGAAAAAGATACCGCGAGCACGATCTTTTTCAATAAAATCATCGCGCAATAAATCAACAAAACCTAAAGTCATTTCGCGTTCCCCTTCTAACTTACCTACTACTGTACCGGCGTGGACATGATCTCCCCCAGACATACGCAATGCTTTAGCTAATACACGAAAATGCATACCATGATTTTTCTGTCTATCAATAACTGCATGCATTGCCCGGTGAATGTGAAGAAGTAGGCCATTGTCGCGGCAATAATGAGCCAAAGTAGTATTTGCGGTGAATCCCCCAGTTAAGTAGTCATGCATTACAATAGGAACCCCTAATTCCCTCGCAAATATAGCTCTCTTCATCATTTCTTCGACTGTACCTGCAGTCGCATTCAAGTAATGCCCCTTGATTTCACCGGTTTCGGCCTGTGATTTATAAATTGCTTCGGCACAAAAGACAAAACGGTCCCTCCAGCGCATAAATGGTTGTGAGTTTACGTTTTCATCATCTTTGGTAAAATCAAGTCCACCGCGTAGACACTCATAACACGCTCTACCGTAATTTTTTGCGGATAATCCCAATTTTGGTTTAATAGTACATCCCAAAAAAGGACGGCCGTACTTGTTCAACTTATCCCTTTCAACTTGGATACCATGAGGCGGACCTTGGAAAGTTTTTGAATAAGTAGGGGGAATTCGCAGATCCTCCAGACGTAGAGCGCGTAGGGCTTTGAAACCAAATACGTTACCCACAATGGAAGTAAACATGTTAGTAACAGAACCCTCTTCAAATAGGTCTAATGGATAAGCTACATAAGCGATAAATTGATTTTCCTCCCCAACAACGGGCTCGATGTGATAGCATCGCCCTTTGTAACGATCAAGACTGGTAAGTCCATCAGTCCAAACAGTTGTCCATGTACCAGTAGAAGATTCGGCAGCTACTGCAGCCCCTGCTTCTTCGGGCGGAACCCCGGGCTGAGGAGTTACTCGGAATGCTGCCAAGATATCAGTATCCTTGGTTTCATACTCCGGGGTGTAATAAGTCAATTTATAATCCTTAACACCAGCTTTAAATCCAACACTTGCTTTAGTTTCTGTTTGTGGTGACATAAGTCCCTCCCTACAACTCATGAATTAAGAATTCTCACAACGACAGGGTCTACTCGATATGGATTAGGCGTAAATGAAACCTTTGCAAAAATCTTTTAAAACAAAAAGGGTATTCAATTAATATCAACTCATTAAAGAAAATGGAGGGCATGCTTAAGTTAATGAATATGTTTCATTCATATATAATGCGTACACCCTGTGTATGTTCTATCCTATAGGAATTCTACTATAGGAATTCGATAGGAATTGAGTTGTTGTTATGGTAAGTTAACATGGTTCGTTATTAAACCATGGATTTGATTCACCAAATCCATCATTATTGTATACTCTTTGATAGATATAGCGCAACCCAAATCAATCCCTAATCCTTATTTTACAAGTTCTTAATAGGCCCCTTTCTTATTTTGAATGTAAATACCTAAATACTAAGAAAATTCTCTGTTGACAGCAATCTATGCTTCACAGTAGTATATATTTTGTATATCGAAGTCCTAGATAGGAAAGTAGAGTAGGGACAGATCCTCCACAAAAGGCGAAATGTATATGAAAAAAAAGATTGATTGAACTTTCCAACGGACTCATTCCATGAGTAAACGATTGAATGGGATTCGCTTGGGCAACGAAATCAAGTCCTCGTCCCCCTTTCTCTCTTATTGAATTAACTAATTCATTTCCTTTTGACTTTTGGATTTTTGGCTATTTTTTTGGATTTAATTTGGCATTATTCAACAAGAAAAAATTCGACAAATTCCTTTTTTTTTGAAAATTATGTGATAATTATGAGAACCAATCCTACTACTTCTCGTCCCGGGGTTTCCACAATTGAAGAAAAAAGCATAGGGCGTATCGATCAAATTATTGGACCCGTGCTGGATATCACTTTTCCCCCGGGCAAGTTACCTTATATTTATAACGCTTTGGTAGTCAAGAGTAGAGACACTGCCGGTAAGCAAATTAATGTGACTTGTGAGGTACAACAATTATTAGGAAATAATCGAGTTAGAGCTGTAGCTATGAGTGCTACAGACGGGTTGATGAGAGGATTGGAAGTGATTGACACGGGAGCTCCTCTCAGTGTTCCAGTCGGTGGAGCTACTCTCGGACGAATTTTCAACGTTCTTGGGGAACCTATTGACAATTTGGGTCCTGTAGATATTAATGCAACATTCCCTATTCATAGATCTGCGCCTGCCTTTATCGAGCTAGATACGAAATTATCCATCTTTGAAACAGGTATTAAGGTGGTCGATCTTTTAGCTCCTTATCGACGTGGAGGAAAAATAGGACTATTTGGGGGGGCTGGAGTAGGTAAAACAGTACTCATCATGGAATTAATCAACAACATTGCTAAAGCTCATGGAGGCGTATCCGTATTTGGCGGAGTAGGGGAACGGACTCGTGAAGGAAATGATCTTTATATGGAAATGAAGGAATCCGGAGTAATTAATGAAAAAAATTTGGAGGAATCAAAGGTAGCTCTAGTCTATGGTCAAATGAATGAACCGCCGGGAGCTCGTATGAGAGTTGGTTTAACTGCCCTAACTATGGCAGAATATTTCCGAGATGTTAATAAGCAAGACGTGCTTCTATTCATCGATAATATCTTTCGTTTTGTTCAAGCAGGATCGGAGGTATCCGCCTTATTAGGGAGAATGCCCTCCGCAGTGGGTTATCAACCTACTCTTAGTACAGAAATGGGTTCTTTGCAAGAAAGAATTGCTTCTACAAAAAAGGGATCCATAACTTCGATCCAAGCAGTTTATGTACCTGCGGACGATTTGACCGACCCTGCTCCTGCCACAACATTTGCACATTTGGATGCTACTACCGTACTTTCCAGAGGATTAGCTTCCAAGGGTATTTATCCAGCAGTAGATCCTTTAGATTCAACCTCAACTATGTTACAGCCTCGGATCGTTGGCAACGAACATTATGAAACTGCGCAAAGAGTTAAGGAAACTTTACAACGTTACAAAGAACTTCAGGACATTATCGCAATTCTTGGGTTGGATGAATTATCAGAGGAGGATCGTTTAACTGTAGCAAGAGCACGAAAAATTGAACGTTTCTTATCACAACCGTTCTTTGTGGCAGAAGTTTTTACCGGTTCTGCAGGAAAGTATGTTGGTCTTGCAGAAACAATTAGGGGATTTCAACTAATCCTTTCCGGAGAATTAGACGGCCTACCCGAACAAGCTTTTTATTTGGTGGGTAACATCGATGAAGCTAGCACGAAAGCTATAAACTTAGAAGAGGAGAACAAATTGAAGAAATGAAATTAAATCTTTATGTACTAACTCCTAAGCGAATTATTTGGGATTGTGAAGTGAAAGAAATCATTTTATCTACTAATAGTGGCCAAATTGGCGTATTACCAAACCACGCCCCCATTAACACAGCTGTAGATATGGGTCCTTTGAGAATACGCCTCCTCAACGACCAATGGTTAACGGCGGTTCTGTGGAGCGGTTTTGCGAGAATAGTTAATAATGAGATCATCATTTTAGGAAATGATGCGGAACTGGGTAGTGACATTGATCCGGAAGAAGCTCAACAGGCACTTGAAATAGCCGAAGCTAACTTGAGTAGAGCTGAGGGTACGAAAGAGTTGGTTGAAGCGAAGCTAGCTCTCAGACGAGCTAGGATACGAGTCGAGGCTATCAATTGGATTCCCCCATCCAATTGAATACAATCCAATGGTTTAGTTGATACAAAGAAAAAGGGAAGAGGGGTAGAAAAAGTTATTAGATAGCGAAGCGAAGTAAGTCCAATGCTATCTAGTAATTTTTCTACCTACCTACCTACTATTGGATTTGAACCAATGACTCCCGCCGTATGAAAGCAATACTCTAACCACTGAGTTAAGTAGGCAATTTATCACCACAAAGGAAGACCCATTACTTCGATCGATTATAGATCGAATCCTTTTTATAAGCAATACTGCTCCGTTATTGGTATGTTATATAGTAAACAGATCAAAGGGATATCCTCTGGCATTAGAGAATATTCATCTTGACAAGAAATTATCTATATGTTAAGATATCTCTGACAAGGGCTATAGCTCAGTTCGGTAGAGCAACTCGCTTACACGTGCGCCAATGCTTTTCAAGGGAGCTTATTATGCAATGAACATAATTGATCTTATTGCAAAATCAATGTCTTACTTCATGGATTCGAGAGAATAGGAGAACAGTAGCCTGACAAACAGTCGGTTCAGTCCGATTCAGGTGCCAATTCAGGTGCCTAATCAAATAGAACCCTTATTGATTTGCTAGTTGATAAGGTAAATATCCAGCCCACTAAATGCTAGGCGTAATGAGGATAAGGGCCTCCAAAAAACTTCTTTTCGTTCTATGAACTTTAAGGTGTATGAAGTCTCATAGTCAACTCTTGCAGCGGAACGATAGAGACTCCATTTCACTTAGGTTGATTTAATTTAGGCCGGAGGCAGACCTAAGTCAAGGTAATCCTCCTTTGAAACACTTTGGTATTGCTCCTAGATAGATCATAATACAAATAATCAATCAGAGCACAGGGAGCCATCTCATTATCTTTCCGTAAAGAAAAACTATGGTGGACTAACTGATCTTTACATCAGTTGATGAAAGAGCCCAATGCAAAAAAATGCATGTTGGGTCTTTGAAACAGTTCGAATCATTTCGATAATAATCCGTTTGATCTGTTTTACCGAGAAGGTCTACGGTTCGAATCCGTATAGCCCTAATATGTCCTTTTTTTAGATTTTAGGATAGAGATCCTATGTTTCCTTTAGTATAGTTTTCATTTCCTCATTAGTACTTGTTTATAGACTGGACGGTCGCTTGCGCCATAGAATAGAGATAAAAGCATTACCACAGGCTCATTCATCGAAAATCTTAGAGACAGGAAAAGAAAAACGAATTTCTATCAAATCAATAGAAGGAAGGATCCCTTACCTGATTTGAATTCCATCCTCCTTCAAATAGGATATGCTCTAAGTCCCTAGACTTCCCTATAATAACTGCAATGATTTTCTCCATCTTGCGAATTCCTACTTTGTTTGAAGTATATTACTTTGCTTATATATACATTATCTAAATCGATCTACTTTCTATAAAATAGAAAAATTGAAATAAAATCCAAAAATAAAGAAAGAGTAAATAAGAAAACAGAATATTCTGTCTCATAGTTCTGAAATAGAGTTCTTTATTTTTATAGTATTACTCCTCATTAGGCTGCATACATTAGTCATCCTATCTTAATTAGGTTCTAATTATAAATAGAATGGAAATCAAAAAGAAAGGGAGTCGGGATTCCATTGGATGAATCTTTAAAGAAGACAGGGCACAGAGGAAACAAAGGCTAAACTAAGTGCTTTGATTTGAGCAAAACGGATTCTTGTTTCACCGAGGAAAAGAGAGAAGTTCTGGATAAATTGACAACGCTGACTTGAATTGACTAATTC